CTTTTGGATAACAAGAAGGCTGCTTTGATCAAGGAAAAAGCCCAGTCAGCCACCAACTCGGTGCAGGTCACGTGACCTACAGCTCGGCCTTCGCTTTTTGAGGCTTCCTTTACCCACATCTCTATATGCCCGCAGCACTTCCATATGGAGAAAGATAGGCTTACCATGTTCCATCAATAGCACCTAACCTATGCCGATTTTGGCGGACCGTGCTCCACCCCGGTGAACTCATGCGGTTCCGACGTGCCCAGAGGCCAGAGGCGAAATCCGTTCACGGTCCGTGGGACCAACACCATTCGAAGGTGGGTGGCCCGCCCCGCCTAGAACTGTCATGTTTGACTGGGCTTACACACATTCGCTCACTTACGCTGTCCCCCCTCAGCTCACCCTAGCCCCGGGCCTTTTGCTCTTCTAACGTAAGCTCCAAGGCTTCACACCAAGTCTTCACTGACATAATATGCATGCTTAAGTAGGGTCAGGCAGAACCGTTGTTGCCTGATGGGAACTTCCCCCATATTGCTATCAATGTCTTCATGTCGCACGACCTCTTAACATTACACCACTGAATCCCCAATCCTTTGCTTGCTGTGCAGTGACAGTACCAATATCCACTAATCGTTGTTTCCAGATACGGTTGCCGGTTGACATCTCTTCTAATTCGTCGATACGAGAAGCAAATTGTTGTGTGGAGGAATCAATATCTCGACATAAGCCAAGAGGCAGATCTTGTGCCACTCCACCTGGTCGTATGAAACTGGCATGCATCCTGGCTCCCGAGACTCTTTCATAGAATTCCAACAATTTCTCCCGTTCCTCAAAAGCCCACAGGAACGGAGTTAATGCTCCCACATCCATAGCATGAGTAGTTAAAGCAAGTGAATGATTTGAAATTCGAGTTATTTCACGGAATAACACTCGTATATATTGAGCTCGTAATGGTACCTCGCAATTCAAAAGTTTCTCTACGGCTGAAGAATGAGCGTGTTCTTGGGCCATCATAGAAACATAGATAGGGTCAAAGACGGAACGAACAACGAAACTTTACGACAGCTTTTTCGTACACGTTCACTTGCATCACATACACAAGTGCTCTCTGAACCGTGCAATAAGGTCACCCATAACACGGCTCTCCCACTTGAGTTACCTTAGCCCCAGGGGAGTTTACTCGACCCATTCCCCAGTCTCCCGCACTGCTCAAGTCAGTGTGCGACTCCGTATGAGGACCTCCTTCCCTTCTGCCCACTCTCCGTTCACACGGTTCTCAAAGCAGAGGAGGAAGGGTGGGCAGCAGGTACCACGAGCCCTCTGTCCCACACATCTATCCAGAAGCAAGTGTAGTTCACCGGTTCCACCGAATGCTCCTATCTCTCGGCAAAGATCGTGTGAGTGTGCAGTTATGCTTCGGATGCTTCGCCATAGAATAGATCGACCCAGTTCCCGTTCTTTTTCGGTGCACTCGCTTTATATCTCCGACACACAAGGAAGGACGCGGTGGGAAGGAAGCAGCCCTAGCCTCTGTCCGGCCAATCATTCCGCTGGCATCTTGCATTCACGCCTCCGTTTGACTGCCGCTCGGGGATGTAGTTGTAGATACGTTAATCTTAGTGGGTCGTTGGCTCCACCTCTTCTCTCCTTCTACGACATGCTGTTGTCGTCGCCATATTCCATATGTCACTTAGTCATCTCTGCCTCGCTGCGGGTCAGCACCTCCGAAAGAAACGGAGGACTTCATTCAGTGACTCCGCGATCGCCCTCTAAACGATCAAAATAAGGTAAAGCTTGAAGATAAGTTTTGTACTCTATTAATTTCTCAGTCCCTCTAGTCGGGTGGGCGCCGGCCGGTCTTTCGACCAGATCCCCCTAAAAACCGTACGTGCGGGTCTCCCCGCATGCGGCTCACGCCATTCGAGGTGGCCCAGCCCAGCATTCATTCGCAAATCCTGTAGTGAAATTGAGACTGCTCGACCTCGGAAGCTAATTCGCGTGTAGGCAGCGCTATCTGTCATACCGTTGACTCTATCTATTCATTGAATTGACTTTTTTACTTTTTTTAGATAGGTATAGGTCCGCTCCCTCTTTTTCCAAGAATTCATGCACTTCCCTTTACTTCATAGGGCCTTCTATAATGGGGGAAAAGCCTTCCGTTTCCGTCAAATGACCCGGCCTCCCCTGGCTCTTCCACCGTCCGGGCTCTCTTTCCTCCCTATGCTCCCCCGGCGCAGGCCTACCACGCTTCGCGCCTGCGGCGTTTTCGCCAGACGGTCTTTGCCAGTAGTGCCATCCTCCCCGCTGGCTGTATGGGCGGGTTGTCCCTCGCTGCTGCGTTCTGTTAGGCTATAGATTACAGGAACAAATGTAGTTGAATGAGACAGCAGGCGGGTTACACGTTCCACTGCGCCGAGATGTGAGGTGCAGGTGGTGATGATCACCCCGGGGTACGCGCTAACGCCCTTGACAGGCACTCCAGGACCCGCCAACGCTCATGAAAACCCGGGTCGGTCGGTCCTCCATTCATCCGACCGGAGGTGTGGATAACGAGGCCACCTTCACAACCTTCTCCCTTCTGTCCCTATGTTGTAGTAAGGTAGGGCGGTTCGCTTGAATTGCTCAACCGCCCCGGTGCTCATGACGCGCTACGGAATCTCCACCCCGCCGGGGGACCAAGTAGGGCATAGCTAGCGGCATAGGAGCCGGCTCGGCGTCAGCGGCTTCGTGCCGCACTGGAGTAATCCAATATGTGGTTCCGCACGTTCCACCACTTCTCCGTTCATCTCCAATACTAATCGTGAAACACCATGAGCAGCAGGATGTTGAGGTCCGAAATTCGAAGTGAAATTTTTGATTTGCCTGTTCCTAGTCGTCATGGAAAAGAAAGGAAGAAATAAGAAAGAGATTCTTCCCTGAGAGCTTGTCCAGTACTACCAGTACCAGAAATGCATCCTCTTGCGTGCGAGAGACTTCTATGCCAGCCTCCCGGCTCAAAGAAACTAGAAGACTAAGAACTAAAGAGAGAAAAATAAGTGAAAATTCTGACATCACCACGGCCCGCTTGGTTCTCTCGCGCGGAGGGGTGTCAAAGGGAAAGTTCATGATTGCGCACTGCTCACAAAATGCGTATATAAAGATAAGGGAGACTATTACGAGTTCCATTTCTCTCGATTTTTGACAGGTACCTCTTAATTGTACCTTCCGAAAGCGCGAGCGATCTCGTAGGATGGTTGAATAGGATTCCCCGGATTTCGTGCCTTTTGGCTAAAAGACGAAGCGGGGCAAAGCCGTCATGAACCAATGCTGCTTCTATCCTTTTCTCCAATTCCATCTGCTTCTCCAACAGGCCCAAGAATTGGGAGATCTGGTGGTGGCGACCGATGAAATAGAACGCCGAGCGTTCCGACCACTCTTCGAGTCTCTTCGGGAAGCAAGGGTTGATCCAATTCAGGAACAAGAAAAGGTCGGAGATGAGGAGGCATATTGACCGCTTCTTGTTGTGGAACGCCTTGAGTAGGACCTTCGGGATTCAAATTCACGGCGGGGCCGGTCCTATTTAAGGAAGAATTCCAGGTACTCGACATCCCGGCTTCCTTCAACCTGCTACTTGGAAGGCCGTGGATTCATGCCATAGAAGCGGTCCCCTCAACTTTGCATCAGAAAGTCAAGTTCATACAGGGGAATCCTGTCTATGTAACATAGAAGAAGGTTCGTTCATTGCCGGGGTAAAGAAAGTGGAAAGAAGGAAGGGGCCGGCCAATGAAAGAAGTCTTTCTAATCTAAAAAGTCTTCCCCGCTCGATGCTTTGTTAATGTCATAGTTGATATCAAGATGAAAGGGAAAGACTTCTTTTATTATTGCCAATTTTGAACTTAACCTGGGATATAAATCTACTCATTGCCTAAGAGACTGCTGGAAAAGGGAATGCTAGAGAGTATAAACTTGAAAAGATTTTCCCTAGGTCTTCTATCTTTCCTTTATTTTTTAATGCACTAAGAAAGTCTATTTCTATTAGCTTGAGACTGGACTTAGTGATTCCACCCGTCTACTTGGAGTCTTTTTCCCTCGGGCGCCTCTACCATACTCATTTTACGACTCGCTTCTTCTTCGAATTCGAAGATCAACTCTTATAACGGCATACGAGTTAGCGTCTACGGTTAGCTACTGGAAATCCTGAGTATCGGGTATCTCGTTATCTAACTCATCTAACTCTCTCGTTACTGCGCTTTAACGACACCGTAGTGGCGGTTTTAAAGATAGGATAGCGAGGCCTTTCTGCACAAAACAGGGAAAGAGAATGAACTAGAACAAAGCAGATTTTTTTCATTCCAGCACTACAAGCATTTTTATACATGGGAGTACATCAATAGGAAGCTTACACACACATAGACCAGCCACACAACTAAACACAACATATTAAGTTCACAAACAACATATTAAGTAAACAACTTACTCTTATTAGTTCCCCCCGTTGTTTCTATTTCCCCTGCGGTTGCTTATGGCCCCCTCCACAAGGAAAGATTGCTGTTCTTGAAGGAGGGCCCGTTTCCGGTCTTCAAGAGCTCGAATGCGGTCCCGGATCTCTTGCATCATTCTTCCTACGGCCTCAGGATCGAGAGCAGGCGGATGCTCCCAGAACAGACCGAGCAAATGCTCGTGGTGGAGCTTCTCGTTTTCTACACTTTGAATTTCCTGATTGATTTGGGAAAGTCTTTCGACGGTAACTGGTGGATCCATCTCCCTTTGCTTTGCCAAATAGAGAAAGAAATTCGATTTATAGAGGAGTTGGAGGCCCTTAACCCTTTCTTATTATGCTTAACGCCCTTTCTTATTATTAGTCAGAATTCTTGTCTTGGTTCCGTAACATGGATCATTTCAAACCTGGCTTTTCATGAATATGGAACCCCATCCATTAGTGCGTTGAATAATTGTCCTTTCCCCTTACGGATTTGAGTACGAAAGACCCACCCCAAAGAGCGAATAGTCCTTTGTTTTTCGCGGGTATCGCCACGCGGCTTAATCCCGATCACTCCCTCAAGAATTGGAGGCAATAATAGAGCGAATTCGTCAGAGAGTACTCCACTACGAGCTGCCAAAGCACGCTCAGTCAATCGTCAATCTCCAGCCCAAAGCTTACCAGTACAACCATGTGTCACCCCGCGGGCTTCGTTGTACCCTGCCTACTCCTCTTTCACTGGCTTCTACTTGTCTTTTAATCAATTGAAATAGAATAACTAGTAATAATGATCTGACTGACCCCCCTCTTTATTAATTCATTTAATTGAATTGAATCTATGGGAGGTCGAGTCAGATTGCTGTTGCATTTTTTTATTTCAATTTGAGTTCGGTGTCATTTTCTACCTAACAAGAACAGAATCACGCTCTGTAGGATTTGAACCTACGACATTGGGTTTTGGAGACCCACGTTCTACCGAACTGAACTAAGAGCGCTTTCTTATCACAGTAGATACGATTGTAAAGATAAAGAAAAAGGATTCTTTTTCTCCCTTCACTACATCTTGCATGCACATAGTCTCATTAAATAAAAAATGATTTGTGTCCAATTTGAATCGATCTTAATGGATCCCTCGTTACTGCCCAGAGGAGAAGAGAAGGGAGGGATGACAAGATTGGAACCCGTTCCATTTTTGTGTATCCAAAACAAAAGACACTACCAAGCTGCGCCCCATTCCTTTCAATTGGTCTACGGTGCCATTGTAGAGAATCTCTGCCCTGTTTTCCACATCGTTATTTCCTCCATCGATATCCAATTTATCTTGTAATTTCTTCCTTTTTGTTTTGATTTTTTTATATACTCATCCTCATCCCGCCGCTCCTACCAACGCTGACTTATGAGAAAAAAGGGTTTTCAAATAAAAAATGAGCCCCTGCCCCGATAGAAAGAGTTGCATGCGCGAGGAGATCCCCATTCCGTGTTTCCGGTTAAGCAAGCCCTGCCGCCAGCTTCCACCCAGACAAAAAAACATGAGCCCCTAGTTACTAAATAATATAAGGCGCGTTAGCGCTTTAGTTTTCTATAAGGGGCGGGGCTTGAAGAAGCGAAGCGAGCCTAGAATAGCAGCCCATTACGTTTACGTTTTTCAGGCTTGAGATTTGATTAGTAAAACGCTAGCGCCCCTATAGAGTAAGCGTCTTCTGCTATCAATGAAACCGAAAGAAAAACAAAAACCAAGTGCGTCTTGTATAGTAAAGATCGAGACTTGTAGCTTGATTCTTTACTCATTCCATACTGGGAAGAATTGCAGGAAATCGTTCGATTCTTCCTATTTCTTAATGATATATATCCCACGATCCAGACAATTCCCGTGAAACTTTTGCATTTCATAGAAGTGAATTCTTATTCTTGCTAATTGCATTTCCTATTGATTTGTCCCCTGAACTGGACCTATTCTGATTTTGAATTATCCGTCGCTACGCTGTTCCCAAGGACTAGCAAAATCGAAATAGCGAAATTCTTGGGTCATCTCAATGGGCTCAGAAACCACACGTTTCTCTGGATCATCATAGCGTACTTCCACATAACCACTCAGAGGAAGGTCTTTTCGTAATGGATGGCCCTCGAAACCATAATCTGTTGATATACGGCGTAGATCCGGATGATTGATGGAAGAAACACCAAACATATCCCAAACTTCTCGCTCCCACCGGCCGGCTGATGGAAATAGACTGACTACCGGGGATATTCGTGTTACTTCGTCTGCACTGGTTTGTACACGAATGCGTGAGTTATACCGAGTACTCAGTAAATTATAGACCACTTCAAATCTTCGTTTTCGAGAGGGATGATCAACTCCGCAAATATCGATCAAAACTTGAACCCTTGTATAGGTATGCAATTTTAGAAAGCACAACAATTGAAATAGGTAGTCCGTATTGGTATCAGATCTATTCCCATGTTCCGATCTTTCCATTTTTTTTACCCACTTTTTGGGCCAACTATATTTGAAAATGAATTGGTTAAAAAGAAGATTCTCATGTCTGATTAACGATTTTCTTCTATGGATTCCTTGTTGATTCTTCCCCTCGTTCCTTTTCTCTTGGGCACGTCTGATTATATCATTACGTAAAAAATCACATAAAAGGATGAAAAATTCTTTCTCTTCTTCATTTTTTATACTATTTTTCAATTCTCTTTTGATATCCTCAAATAGATCTATTATTTCTTGTATTTCTTGATTTGAATTCTTTTTAGAAATTACCTGTGATTTCATTTTGTTTGCTTCATTCTTTGATTGCTCTGCTCCCCCCCCAAAAAAGAGAGACTGAATTTGCACCACCTTCCTGTACGAGTAGTGAAGAAGTTGTGGTTGGTTGTTGACCAACGGAAAACGTGGGAAAGGGTTCTTTTTCATTAAAGAAAGCACAACATGCACTTTGAGGAACACAACACCACGGAGTCCCCGAAACAGCTATTCCCTTTCTCTATTACTTACGCTATTCTTCTGGTCAAGCAAGTATGATAGAGATGACGAGAAAGAACAAGAACCTTAGCCTTACTAATCTCTTTCGAGAGAAAGGTTATTACAGAGGTGAAGGCACAAATCTCCTGAAGGAAGGCCTATATTCGCATTTTAATTGACCTCTTCCCGAACCTATAAGATGCCTTTTTTTTCCGGGCTTTCCACTAAATTAAGGAATCCATAGAGAAGAGCCTAAGGGGCGGACCAGACCGCATAATCCTACTTGAATGGAAAGAAAGATCTTTTTTGAAAGCAAAGTCAAGTCTTCCACAAAGTCCCTATGGAAGTTCCTTGCTTTCTTCTTGGCATCTTCCTTTATTATCTTTTTTGTCCGCAAATCATATTCATGTCCGACCTCTGTTGGCGAATCGACTTCAGCTCCTGTACTTCTTTCTTTAGGCCCTTAAAAAAAGAAAAGTCTTAAGTGCTTTCTTTGAAAATCGGCGGAGAAAGGGGGAAGGCTAAGACGAAGTTTCTCTCCATAAACTTCCTTGGCAAATTGAAACTCATGCCTTTCCTTAATATGAAGAAGTGACTTGTCCACGAATTAAGCATTCACCGGGACACTTGAGAGACCTTTTTTTATCAAATTGTTGGGAAATAGTAGAATCTTCCTCTTTCGAGAGCCATGATAGGGATAAGAATGCTGCTAAGTCGTTCCCTGGGTGATCATCCTTTTCTTTTACGAAAGAACATCTTATTACCCTATTTAGCGTAAGTGCTGTGAAGAGATAGGTCGAGCGAAGGTCCCTAGGAGCTTAGTGCTGCTGCTTGGCTCACCCTTATTTGTAACGGTCTCACCGCCGAGATGCTTATATTGTATACCCGGGATCTGGTGGCCCTATTATATTAGTTGCAAACTCTTAGCTGCTCTTTTCTCGACTTGGCTTGCTTCATCAGGAAGGGCGAACTTGAAAGCTGAATGAGATGTGCTAGACCCCTCGGCCACTAAGCGATAGACTTGAGACAGATAGCTTTAGCTGATCTGATCTGCTTATTTATATCTTTTTACTTTGAAAACGGAGTAACCAACCGCTTTACCCGCCAAGATCCTCTGCAATAGGGGACTTGGGGTCCATGGTCAGATCAATAAATTCTACTTTTGGGCACCTTACGCACTGGTCTGGAAGACCGTATAACCTTTTTATGGACTGAAACTCCTTCCTCGGGAATAAGGAATGATGAAAAAGCTACAGCCTACTAAGAAAGCAGTGGAAATGCTCCTTGGCGACTAGAAGGAATTCGCTCACCAACCGGTCGTGGCACTTATTGGAATGGTGAAATAAAGGAAGAGACGTAAGGCCAAAGAAAGAGCTTAAAAAGAAGCAAGCCTAGCGGGCCCTGCCTTAACCTGTCCCCAGACAGCCAGCCCTCACCAGGCTGCTGGCATTGCTAAATGCTCCGACACGAAGCAAGCTCTCCCGAATACGACAGATGCAGAAGTGGCTAAAAAAGTAGGAGGAAGAAAGTTGTTGGGCAACATTGATAGAAAGGGGAGTAGGAATCCACTTTTTTAGGTTTACCTATACTAAAGTCAGGAGTCGGCCTAACCTTCGTTTCCCGTAACAAAGTTTTTCTTACTTTATTACTTAAAAAATTGAGACTTTTTTTTTACTTTTTTGAAGTGTGGGGCAAAGGGCGCTCTCTACTTCTACTTTTAACTAAACGCGAACAGCCGGCATTGCAAGCAAATATAGAGCCCCCGCCCGTTTGAGTCGTTTCGAGCCGGAAAGCCTACCGGCAGTTTGAGTCGCGAAAGGGCCGCTTGCTTAATTATTTTATTATATATAATAATAATAAAAATAAAGAAAATACTAATAAATACATAGATATAGAATATTCTATATCTATCTATCCTCCCTCTTCTTTCGTCTATGCTTTGGGTAAAGCGGCTAAATCCTATGGAGAAATTCGCTACGTGAATCAACAATAAAAAATAAAAAAATGGAATCTCATTGTTCATTCCTGGGAAGAGGAAGAAGCAGATAGAACAAAGGCCCCCTTTCCGTCCGCTCTTCCCGAAGTGAGCAAATTGCATGTAGAGATTCGTAGGGGCTTATAGTTTAATTGGTTGAAACGTACCGCTCATAACGGTTATATTGTAGGTTCGAGCCCTACTAAGCCTACCACCACTTCTCTTCACCCGATATATAAGGCAGGCGAAGTCCCCGCCACCCTGCAGATCTCAATCTAGCGACGACCCCCGGAACCACACTGCTGCCGCTGCCCTTCCAATCACCCACCACCGCGCGAGCCCGCCCTTGTACGGGCTTTTCCCTTGAGTGGACAGGCTTGAGTTGAGGCAGACTCTTTCCTTATTGCATCTGTCTTTGTCCCCTCCCCTTCGAGTACGAATTGCATTACCTACTTTATCCTTCGTAGTGATTTGAGACTCGAGGCCAGACAAAACCAACCATTGCAGCTAGACAGCCACCACTGCATTCCTATGTTTTACGGTCTTTAGCGACTACAGCCGATCGACGGAAGGCATCTCTGATCCACCGATTCACCACTGAACGGCTTTGCCTTTATTCTTCTACTCGACCCATATAGTATATGGCTGCTTGCTTTGGGGGATGAATGCGCGGAAAGGAATTGATCGGCATCAAGGGCAAAAAATCCTCGATTCTTTATATATAATATCCGTATGGTCTTGCTCGAATGCCCTTAATTTCACTGAGATCACCAATTAAGATTTCGCTTATGGTAAAGGTTGCTAAGCGAAAGCCTCTCTGCAATGAGGGAAAGCTACAGAAGCTGGCCTTACAGGGGGCAGTCTGATTGATTGAATAAGTCAGGAATCAGACTCCGGGTCCCATAAAGAATGAATATATATATTGAAAAAGGGATTTCATTCTAAATGAGAATGAAGGATTGCCAGCATAAGCAGTAGGAAAGCTTTGCTCTTGACCGGTCTTGACGAAGCACCAGAAATAGAGCCAGTGGACCTTGTTGACCGAGACAGTTTGAAGGGGGATACAGAGCCTGTTTTCCTAGTTGGTAACCCAGTCGACCGGTTAACTGACCGCATCAGGTGAAAGAAGGACCCAATCTTCAACGAGTAAGAAGCAGGAAGTTTGCCTAATGAAACATGTTTCATATGCTTTTTTTTCCTTACCATTGAAGTGACAATTAGCTTGAATATGACATATTATGTGCATTTTATGTAACTGCTACTTTAACTTTAGGAGTTTCCAGAGTCTTAGACACGTACCTGCATAGCTCGACCCATGTTTCCACCATGTGAAGGTATAAAGACATGGGATACGATGTAGTCAATGGCAGCTAGAACAGAAGACCTGTTCATATACTGGGACAGCTCACCTGGTCGTGCCAGTGCTTCCTTTGTCATTCCATTTTGAAACTCTGCAGTAAGTGGCTGCAAAGCCTTGGTGCCCCCAAAAGGCTCTCCTCCAGCTATGTAGAACCTTGCAGATCTTGGTGCACCTAAGGCCTTTAAGAGCCTGCATCAATGTTAGATTTTCAAGTGCCAATAATTAAACCATGATGGCCTAAATTAGGAAGTTGTCTTTGCTAAGTTCAGAATTTGTGTTTCTAGTTTACCTTGTCATCTCGAATGCGTTGAGGGGGCATAGACCAGAAAGCCTTCGCTGAGTGTGGTCCAGGTTAGATCTTCCAGTGAGATATTCTGGATGAGACTCTCTAATCTCAGCAATTGTTTTGTCGTACTTTTTTCCTAGACCAGTTTGACAACCAGTCCTAACCCACACATCTGTCTCCAATCGGAGATGCAATGCAATATATGGACCTTCGATCCTCTTGCCAGCCGATTCCCAAGTTCCTGGATTGGTGCTGCAAATCTCATGGCATGAAAGGCTACCTGTAATGTATTTGGAGATGGATCAAAGAAAAGACAAGCGTGATTCTATTCATCGGCTATCTATATTTGTTACACCATTTTCTTCTTCTTCTTTCTGCTTTTAGCTATATAGCATACCTGGCATCGAAGCTTCCGCAGATCGGGTGGAAGATTCTTGGAGAGTTTAGAATCTAGCCCTTTCAGTACAAGGACACCTTCTTCGTTTAGCTGAATGCATAATAAAAATGAAACCACGGTTTATACTTGTTTCCAGTATCAGAAGAAAAGCTTGAGGTTAACTAAGAAAATCAAAAATATACTATGACTTTTGGACTGTAGGTATTTAAGTAGAATTCATAAGTATGGTTTATGTTATGTATAATTTCAGGTGAGAAATTGTCATCGATTGTGCCTTCTTACAAATTGCTAGATGCTGTTAATGTACTAAAAAAAAACGGAATCTCAAACATTGCAAGTGTAGTCCACAGGTATATATATTCCTCATATCATTCGAAGAACAAAAGCATTCATCTAAAACGCAGCAACTCGAGCGCAGCGGAAGCGGCAGAGAAGAAAATGTATGATAAGTAAACATAAAACGTTTCCTCTTCATCATCGTTTTTATCATCCGACATCGATCTCGGCTTCCTTGACAAAGCAATGTGAGCAACGTGCTGAGATAGATCTAGAGGTTTGCCGTGCCAGGGCAGCGCTCCCGAAAAGGGCATAAGGGCAATCCCTTATTCTTGATAGCGATAGGACAGGTGTTCCTAACGGAATGAAAGATCAGGCCAGGTAAACGAATAAGCAAGTAAGCGTCTTTCTTCCCATCATGTTGAATGTGCATTGTAAGATCCACTGTCTATCATATTCTCCTATCACTGCTTCCCCAGCATGAATGTAACATCCTAAGGCTGTCGAGTGAAGCTGCTATCTGGCTCTTAGACTTCTATAACTATAAGGATTTCCCTAAACAACCCATTCCATCGCACTATTCTTGAATTCACTACATAGAAGGAAGGTACTCAACCAGAGAGAAAAGAAAGGTAGAACCAAAGGAAGGCTTCTTTGATTCAATTGAATGTTGTGAACGCGTTATCTAATCAGTTCCCATGGGAGAGCCAGTTGCTTCCAAAGGTCATGGAAAGGTCTCGAAAGAGACTTTGGCTGAGAAAGAGACTGTTCACGGAATAGATCTAGTTGTGGTTGTTCAGGTTGAAGTGAGACGATCAGCCGGCTGCTCCACTGTGTTAGACAGATTGGAATCTTGACCTGGGATAGCATTTCGAGATTGCCTTGTCTTAGGTGCGAGAGCTGCTACAATTGCTTAAGCGAGAGTTGATGTTGGTATTTGAAACGTATTAAGTTCAGTTCTTTGCTACATACCGTGACACAAAATCAATCATTGGTTATACAATTTTCGACGAAATGCTATTAGGAGGAATACATCCTGTCTTTTCACCGCTCCGTGGTCTAATTCCCTTTCCGTCACTCCTATCTGGTTGAACCAGTACTCCCTTCCTAGCCCACTCAATTTCTTCCTCATTCCGCCACCAATCTATCATGACCGTCTTCTTTCCCCTTTCTTGGTTCTTGGTCTATTCCGATGAATCGAGTGCATATTTATTCCGATTGCTTCTTCCTTCGTATTCCATTCGTATCTCGAAAATCTTTTGTTAAAAGTTACCGATCTTGGCCGGATACTGAACTTCGTTACGTAACGAGTGACAATGGTTCACAGCCCGAGGGCTAATTAGGAAGTGATTGGTCCGAAGAGGGGATTGACTTCTGGTCGCTACGTCCCTTACTCTTTCTTAGAAGGGCTTACACACGCTTCAAGTATGTCTTCTTTGAATGCCCTAGGTCCCTTTTAGTTACCCTGCATCCTCACACCACACAATTGAAGGACTTCTTAACTTCAATAAGAACTTATGAGGCGAGGATTCATATGATCAGGACAGGACACCTACAGGAGTTAGAGGACCGTACTGAGGTCGCTCACTCGCTTTAGAGTTGGATTAAGACAGCCGGGGTTAAAGGGTTATTCTCTCTACCGTAAACAAAAAGGAAAAAACCACGCTCTGTTCAGGGGGAGGTGCCCCCCGAACCCCCCTTGAGCAGCTACAGACTTGACTACCTGACCCACAGACCAAACAACCCATCGAAAAAAGGCTCACCTTACATACCCCCCTCATTCCTCTCCCTATCGGTCGAGCATCCTTGAACCTCTTCCTTTCAGTCGAGTATCTTCAAACCTTGCCCTTCTCTATGCTAGAGTAGGCTTCACACACCTGCTTTGGTTGGTTGATTAGTGAAAAAATCTATCTTTTTGGGCAGTAGCTCTGGTTTCCCGGTTCGAGTGTTTACTATCGATAAATCCTTTTTTTAGTATGAGAGGTTTAGCATCTTTGGCTTGAAAGTCGAGTTCTTTGATCCAGTTCTTAGTCCACAACGTTGGTTGAAATCGAAGATTTTTTACAGCAATTATATATATGAATGTGTAAAACGAACCAAAGAAACTGGTCCATAAGCCGATGAGTTTACCTCAATGGACCTAGACTTAGAACAAGACCGAGTCTCGCTTCTAGCTTTGAACCAGCGATAGGGACGACCTCGGCTTTCGAACCGAACTATGTAGCTGCTTCGCCTTGAATGTGCCTAACTAGTTTTTCGCCTTCAGCCTTTGAACCTTAGACTTCAACCACAGGCACTGGCTCACTGCCTCGAACTAGCTCACAGGCTTGACTTTCCCTGCTACGTACGAGACCGGGCCGACTGCTTTACCTAAGGCTCAAGGGAAGTGGGAAGAGGGTGTTTAGTAGTGAGGTAAGGCCATAGCTAATCTTTTGGTCTTATACCGTATCTACGAATCAAAGACGATTCTCACTCAGCATCAATGCACTAACTCCTGGAAGCTCCATTCATGCCTACCTACCGACAACCGATTATCCGATGTTGTCGGAATATCCGCTGCTGTCCCTTTCTGTTTTCATCCTTTGCCTTTCTGTCCTCCCGAGCAAAAATTGGATCTTTCCATTCCTCTCTTTCAACGCTTGGCCGGCACGGCATTCTCTTCTGTCGACCCGGATCTCATTAATGAGGTTAGGTAAGGTGTCCAATTCTCACATGATCTCATCGGGGAACTAGCCCCATGCTTCATTCCCGAGTGAACGAGAAGAAGGAAAGGGGTCTTTGACTAGACTAGCTACCGATCTGACTCAAGGAAGCTTGAAAGAAAGGGCTGAAAGACAGGCTTCGGCAACAGAAAGTCGAGCTTAGGAATACGGAAAAGAAGCGGATTCCACTCCATCTTAGTCCAAGAGCAGTTCAGAGAAGATAAGAAAAGGAAAAGGTCAACGGCCAATGGAGGCCCCCGGATTCATCTTACACCGACCGAGAACCCGAACCGCTTGACTTGCTTCTAGGCTTACGGAGAAAGGCGCATCGCATAGGTTCCAAACCTTGTTGACTACAAGCCTTTGACTTTTCTTTCTTAGGGCTCGTTCGCAGCGCACTCCTATTCTATCAACAAAGCTTCTTTAAATTAAAGGGAGACCTTTCTATTCTATCCTGCTTTCTCAAACACGGAAGACATCCATCCTAACCCTATTAGCTTTTTTAGTAAGCCCTTTCGATTATTAGTCGGGACTCGCTCAAAATATGTTGATAATAAAGCAGATTTACTTTGATGATTTGAAAACTATTCCTACA